GAAAGTAGACCGCGAGGGGTCGAAGAATTACAAATGAATCTACAAAAAAAATTTCATTATGTGAATCGAAAACTTAACATTGCTATCACAAGAATTGCAAAACCTTATGGGAACCCTAATATTCTTGCAGAATTTATAGCCGGACAATTAAAAAATAGAGTTTCATTTCGAAAAGCAATGAAAAAGGCTATTGAATTAACTGAACAAGCGGATACAAAAGGAATTCAAGTACAAATTGCAGGGCGTATCGACGGAAAAGAAATTGCCCGTGTCGAATGGATCAGAGAGGGCAGGGTTCCCCTACAAACCATTCGAGCTAAAATAAATTATTGTTCCTATACAGTTCGGACTATCTATGGGGTTTTGGGCATCAAAATTTGGATTTTTATAGACAAGGAAGAGGAATAAGAAAACTTTCATTGTTTTTTCCTTCTATCTATTGATAGAAGGAAAAAGGGAGAAACTCGTTCATTCTTTTTCCTACCAATCAAACTAATTCTTAATTCTATAGGGTTGAATAAAAATTCAATTGACCTTTTGATATAATTGCTATGCTTAGTGTGTGACTCGTTGGTTTTTTTTTAGGGTTAGGGTTACAAAAGACCGACCCGATAGTATGAAAACCAATTCATCACTTCATATTATCTGGATCTAAAGAACCAGTCAAGATATGTTAAATAAGTCATATCTTTGTAGCAACTGAAATCATTAAACTTTTTTAAAGCAAAATTACAGAAGAAAGGTGTGGATAAATGGAAGGATGAGAGAAAGAGAGAAAAAGAATATCAATGATATAGAATTCTAATATGGAAGGTCTGTGAGTTATCTCATAAAAGACAATGTAATAAAGCATCAATACTAATTGATTCATACATAATGAAATTTTCAAGGAATTTCTGATAGAAGAGAAGAAAAAACTCAAGAGCTTCGAGTCAATAAAGACTAAGAAGGTTGACTCAAGAATAAATTGGATTATGAGCTCCGTTGTAGAATTCTGACCTAATCATTTAGTACGAAGTGGTGGAAACGAAGGAACCTGTGAATGCAAAAGATTTTATTAAACAAATGAATCTTAATAATTCACTAGTTAGGATGGCGAAATGAACCGGAAATTAATTCATCTATTCGGAAAAGTGACGAACAAGTGCTAGGACTGAAATAGAGATTGCAAGAGTCAATATTCGCCCGCGAAAACTTTCTTTTTTTGAATTGGTAAACTCGGATAAAGGACAAAAGACAATAAAGATTTATTAGGACGTTAGAAAAAAATAAAATCTTTTCTAAAAATGTTCTAATAGCTATTCAAATTAATTGAAATTCAATTTTGAATCCTTTTATTCGCGAGGAGCTGGATGAGAAGAAACTCTCACGTCCAGCTCTGTAGTAGAGATGAAATTCCGAAACAACCATCAACTATAACCCCAAAAGAACTAAATTCCGTAAACAACATAGAGGAAGAATGAAGGGAATATCTTATCGAGGTAATCATATTTGTTTCGGTAAATATGCTCTTCAAGCACTTGAACCCGCTTGGATCACATCGAGACAAATCGAAGCAGGTCGCCGAGCAATGACACGAAATGCACGCCGTGGTGGAAAAATATGGGTCCGGCTCTTTCCAGATAAACCAGTTACAGTAAGACCTGCTGAAACACGTATGGGCTCAGGGAAAGGATCCCCTGAATATTGGGTAGCTGTTGTTAAACCGGGGCGAATACTATATGAAATGGGTGGAGTAACCGAAAATATAGCTAAAAGGGCTATTTTAATAGCAGCATCCAAAATGCCTATACGAACTCAATTTATTATTTCGGGATAAAAATATAGAACCGACAGAAATGAGTCTTGGGGATGAAACAAAATCGCAGGTTTCTTTTTTTAGACTTAGACAAACAATATTTCTTTTATTTTTTTTCATCCTTTGCATTGGAAGAATAGACTCAAAAATTTATATGATTCAACCTCAGACCTATTTAAATGTAGCGGATAACAGCGGGGCTCGAAAATTGATGTGTATTCGAATCATAGGAGCTAGTAATCGCCGATATGCTCATATTGGTGACGTTATTGTTGCTGTGATCAAAGAAGCAGTACCAAATATGCCCCTAGAAAAATCAGAAGTAGTCAGAGCTGTAATTGTTCGTACCTGTAAAGAACTTAAACGTGACAGCGGTATGATAATACGATATGATGACAATGCTGCAGTTGTAATTGATCAAGAAGGAAACCCAAAAGGAACTCGCATTTTTGGGGCAATCCCCCGCGAATTGAGACAATTAAATTTTACTAAAATAGTTTCATTAGCTCCCGAAGTATTATAGAAGTATTATAAAATAAAAAGAGATCTGATATTTTTGGGGTATTTGAAAAGAAATAGTTTAAGAACTAGATTAATTCGTAGCTTGTGTTTCGCGTATATACCTTAAAATTTTTATATTCATAAACCAATAAAAAAACATGTTAATTATATCCAATTTTGAGACACCAAAAGTTTGAGTTCATCATGGGTAGAGACACTATTGCTGAGATAATAACCTCTATACGAAATGCTGATATGGATAGAAAAAGAGTTGTTCGCATAGCATCTACTAATATTACCGAAAATATTGTTAAAATACTTTTCCGAGAAGGTTTTATCGAAAACGTCAGAAAACATCGAGAAAAAAACCAAAATTTTTTAGTTTTAACCCTGCGACATAGCAGGAATAGGAAAAGACCCTATAGGAATTTGTTAAATTTAAAACGGATCAGCCGACCCGGTCTACGAATTTATTCTAACTCTCAACGAATTCCTAGAATTTTAGGTGGGATAGGGATTGTAATTCTTTCTACTTCTCGGGGTATAATGACAGATCGGGAGGCTCGACTAGAAGGAATCGGCGGAGAAATTTTATGTTATATATGGTAATCCATTTAATATCCAAATGAAATCCGAAACCTCTTCCTATTTGTAAAAAAAAAAAAGATAAGGGGGTGAGTTGTCTAATATCGTTTCTCCTCCATTAGTTGATACCTCAAGGGGGCTTTACCTGGAATGAAAGAACAAAAATGGATTCATGAAGGTTTAATTACTGAATCGCTTCCCAATGGCATGTTCCGGGTTCGTTTAGATAATGAGGATCTGATTCTAGGTTATGTTTCGGGAAAGATCCGGCGTAGTTTTATACGGATACTTCCCGGAGATAAAGTCAAAATTGAAGTAAGTCGTTATGATTCAACCAGAGGACGTATAATTTATCGACTCCGAAACAAAGATTTGAAGGATTAGGTGATTTTTATTCAATACGATTCAAGATAAAAAATCCCAAGAAACCTATTTTCTATCGAGAAGTAGATTCAGAATTAAGATAAGGAATGACAAATATGAAAATAAGAGCTTCCGTTCGTAAAATTTGTGAAAAATGTCGACTAATCCGTAGACGGGGTCGCATTAGAGTAATTTGTGCCAATCCGAGACATAAACAAAGACAAGGATAAAGGGATAATCAGACTCACTAAAGAGCTCAGCGTACAAATACAAATAAAGAATCTGTTTTGACATGAAATGGATATATCCATATATTTCTGACTCATATTTATGAGATGATACAATATGGCAAAAGGTATACCGAGAACTGGTTTACGTAGAAATGTACGTATTGGTGCACGTAAAAGTGCACGTAAAATACCAAAGGGAGTTATTCATGTTCAAGCAAGTTTCAATAATACCATTGTTACAGTTACAGATGTACGAGGTCGGGTGGTTTCCTGGTCCTCGGCCGGTACTTGTGGATTCAAGGGTACAAGAAGAGGGACACCCTTTGCCGCTCAAACTGCAGCATCAGTTGCTATTCGTACAGTAGTAGATCAAGGTATGCAACGAGCAGAAGTCATGATAAAAGGTCCCGGTCTCGGAAGAGACGCCGCATTACGAGCTATTCGTAGAAGTGGTATACTATTAACTTTTGTACGGGATGTAACCCCTATGCCACATAATGGCTGTAGACCTCCGAAAAAAAGACGTGTATAGAAATAAACAGTGAAGAAATTTCAAGAGAAACAAGAGAAATAAATAATTCAATCAAAAAAAAATATTATTACTATGGTTCGAGAGAAAGTAACAGTATCTACTCGGACACTACAGTGGAAGTGTGTTGAATCAAGAACAGACAGTAAACGCCTTTATTATGGTCGATTTATTCTGTCTCCACTTATGAAAGGACAAGCCGCCACAATAGGCATTGCGATGCGAAGAGCTTTGCTTGGAGAAATAGAAGGAACATGTATCACACGTGTAAAATCTGAGAACGTCTCCCACGAATATTCTACTATAACGGGTATTCAAGAATCGGCCCACGAAATTATAATGAATTTGAAAGAAATTGTATTGAGAAGTAATCTATATGGAACTTGTGACGCGTCTATTTGTGTTAGAGGTCCTGGATATGTAACTGCTCGAGATATCATCTTACCACCTTATGTAGAAATTGTCGACAATACACAACATATAGCTAGCTTGACAGAACCAATAAATTTACGTATTGGATTAGAAATTGAAAGAAATCGCGGATATCTTATAAAGATGCCACATAACTTTCAAGATGGAAGTTATCCTGTAGATGCTGTATTCATGCCTGTTCGAAACGTGAATCATAGTATTCATTCCTATGGAAATGGGAATGAAAAACAAGAGATACTCTTTCTCGAAATATGGACAAATGGCAGTTTAACTCCGAAAGAAGCACTTCATGAAGCCTCCCGGAATTTGATTGATTTATTTATTCCCTTTTTATATAAGGAAGAAGAAAACTTACTTTTAGAGGACAACCAACATATGGTTCCTTTATCCCCCTTTACTTTTCACAATAAATTAGATAAAGTCGGAAAAAACAAAATAGCATTGAAATCTATTTTTATTGATCAATTCGAATTGTCTCCCAGAGTTTATAATTGCCTCATAAGGTCCAATATATATACATTATTGGACCTTATGAATAAGAGTCAAGAAGATCTTATGAAAA